TAATGGATTTCTTCTGTGTAATACTAATTGATAGGGCCTCGTTGGTAAGTGCTACAAGATCTCGTGCACTGGAAACCATGGTTATGGACCCGAATCCATTAGTATGGAACATTTTCTTTTCCAAGTGAAATCCCTTAGTATATGAAAGAGTGAAAAAGTGCTTTCGTTGTTGTGGAATAAGAAGCCTTCGTACCTTAATGCATGTATTTAATTTATTCGGAGCTATTAGAGCGGGATCCACTTTTTTGGGAATATGAGTCGAAGCAATAACTAGAATATTTCTAGTGGAGGAGCTTTCACAATCCTCACAATCCCCGGAGAGATGGTTCACTAATAGACCGAGGGATAAGTAATTTGACTCATTCACAGACAGATCATGAATGTTTGGAATCCATATTATGCAAGGAGACATTGATTTTGCTAATTCGAGTTGAAGGGTGATATCAAATAGGTCTATTTTCGGCGTCATTTCCCTATCTATAGTTATCTCACTCGTCAAAGTTAGCAGCTCCTTTTCAATATCAATATCAATATCAAGGTCAAGGTCATCGTCGTTACTATCATAAAAATCGTCATCATCATCTTCAAAATCGCTCTCTTCATAAAAATAACCTTGAGGCTTGTCATCCAGGAACTTGTTCGTAAATACCGTAATGAAAGGAACGTAGGAGTTTGTCGCTAGGTATTTGACCAAATAGGATCGTCCAGTTCCTATAGAACCTATCACTAAAATACCCCTAGAGGGGGATAGAGCTAATCGGAGCGAAAAGGGTTTTCCATGAGATGGGAAATTAAAACTATTAGCCCCACACGAGGTTTGTGAATGTGAATAAGTGATTGTCTGATAATGAGCAAGGAATATCCGCCTTTCTGCTAAACAGGATCTATTGAACTCATAATTCATTAGACGCTTTTTATGAATGTCAACTAAGTATCGTAAGTAAACGGATCCCGGTTGTTCAATCATTTGATAACCAGAGTCATTCTTTGAGAAATGATCACTATGAGTCAGACTCAATAGAATTTTATCAATCCTTTCTTCCTTCGTTAAGGTGGAGAACTGAACCAAGAATTCTCTTTCTTCATCATCAATCGAATCACTGTTCGCGAACCAGGATTCGATTTTATCATCAATCCAAGCACCGTTCACGTTTTTTCTTTTTCTTATCAATGAATAGATCTCTTTACTTGTACGACTTAGATGTCTCGTATTTCTCGAAAAAGTTATTCGATTGATGGGATTTGGTATAAGACTTAGGAAATCGATGATATCGATGAGATTGATATTCAAATATTTCTTCTTAGAACGTATTGATTTGACCCCATAAGCGGGACCACCACCCAATAGCATGTTGCTGCCAAAAGCAGAACCCCGTATTTCTTCTAGAAAATATCCTAATTGTTTCAGAGCAACTAGAAAGAGATTCTTTAACCAGAAAGAATTCAGTTCAGATGGAGGATACCCATCCAGAAGTTTTCGTAACTCAATCATGTATGATGGAATCATCAAAGATTTGATCTTTTCGAACTCTGTCTGTAACTCACTAGAGGCTCGGGAAACAAAGAGAAGATGTGTACGAACGAGATATCCAGCAACAAGAAGAAGGAAAAGGATTGAATAGAAGAACTCCCGAGCATTTGGTGATCCCAGATGTACCCAGAATGAAAGGGGTGACTCATTATTTCGATGAATCATTTCTTCGGACAGAAGAAGACTATGTAAACACTTCCTCGAAATCTGACTTATCCGATTCCGTTGTGGAAGAATCGCCCACCATATTTTCCGAGGAATTCGCCGTGATATATCCATAATATCGTGAAAAATGGATACAACTTTTTGACTGCTACTTCGTATCGGTATCGGCAATAGGTCTAAAAAAGTATCTAAAAGGATGAAATTTAGATGTAGATATTGGTACCCTATCGAAGTTAGATATTTGTACCCTGTCGAAGTAAAGAACCATGGCAGATATGTTTGGAACAGCTTCCATTTTTTTGAGAGATTTGCTCGTAGAAAGATTCTATCCATCTGCCGTTTCTCAACGCATTTCTTTAGACAAAGACTCTGTTTTTTCCTCTTTTTGGCTCGTAAATATTTATCAGAACATGGAATGTGAATCAAACCCATGTTTGAATTGAAATTGAGATTGAGATACTGATGCAAGTTCTTCCCTTCTGAATCAGACGGATTCATATCTGAAAGAGGTTGACAATAAGTTCTTTCTAAATTGACTATTTGTCCCTCTGTTAGAGGTGTTCCAGAAATGTCTGCGATTGCGTAAAGAGCTCTACGAACGAATCGAGCGGATAGAATTGGAAAATCGTTAGGTATGAATATGTTAGATACCCGTGACTCGATCGTTGAAATAGCATCTCTCTCCGAAAAAACATGTTTTTTTTTACCGACGCACAAAGAAAATTTTTTGTTGCCAGTGAACAAGATATTAAGGAATTGTCCATACGTAAGATCATAATTATTGATACGGGCCTTTTCTACATAAAAAGGGAATCTTTTGTTACAATAGAACCAGAAGTGATGTGGATTATTCAAGAATCGAAGTCGATTTGCTTTTAAAAAAGAAGATATCAATGAACTTCTATGAAATGGTTTCACGGGATTCATCCAATTGTCTCGATCGTGGGATAGCATTGAGAAATAGGAATCAGTGTTATCAAAGGATTTCCTGCGATTTTTTCTAGTAGGAGTATGGAATGAGTCAATCGTCCACTTTGGTATCTTATTGAACAAAAATGGTGATATTGTTCCTCCATCGATCAACAATTTCGATTTTTGGGAAGTATTATGATCATCCAATAAGAAGGGTTTCAATTTATTCAAATGAACGATTTGAACACCTATTGATTCTAACAACTGATCGCAGAGTTGATCATTCGGACCTTTGAATTGAGAGATGTGGATCTCGGACCCACGAATGGGGGTATTCCCGAAACTCACAAAGAAAAAAGAAAGTGACTTAGACAAAAAGAGAAGGAACTTGGGCAAAAAGAGACGGAACTTGGGCAAAAAGAGACGCAAAAAGGTGGACCAAAATAAACGAAGTGGCTTAGAAGGATCTTGTTTGTCGAAAACCCTGGACCAATCAATCGAATATTGATTAATATTAATATTATTAATATATTGATTAATATTAATTAATATATTAATAATATTAATACGTAATCGATCGAACACTACTTGAAAAACTTGAAAACGGCTCTTCTGCTCAGAAACGAAATGTTCCAAATGTTCCTGGAAATTCTTGCTCCCATTGGACCATTTGTATCTATATGCATCAGGATCCCGATTCATGGATCTCTCGGTTCGAGAAAGAAGAGGATCGAACCATTTCTTCTCACTCTTTTTCAAATTTGATAAATGTTGGTTGATCGTATATTTCATTATAGTTCTATGATTCAGAGTATCATTTCCTATTTGATCCCTTTGAATTCCATATTCGAAGTTGCGATCGGATCTATTCATAAAAAAAAATCGATTCGAACCATTTCTTATGTACCCATGGATGCTATATTGGATTTGAATCAGATTTTGGATCAATCTATATTGATTGACTGCCTTCATTATGTTGTTGATAGCAAATACCACTCTTTTTGGTTTTGGATCTTCCAAAGCATTCCCGCACCGGACCCAATTTTTTCTTATCTGTCGATAAAAAGATTCATTCTCTTCAAAAAAAATAGGAGGTAGAACCAATAAAGATTTCTTTTTCGATTCATCCCTGGAGTTGAATACCTCATTCAAGAATTTTTTTTGATCCAATCCGCAGGAATCAATAGAAAAGGCAAATCCCTTATGATACACCAGATCCGGCTCGGTTATTGATAGAGTTAATAGATCCGCCATTTCTTGAAATCTCTCTTCTGCGTGGTGAAACGTGTATCCTCCCCTGTTCCGGTCATGGAATAGATGAAATAAATCAAAAAATGGATTTTGGTTCAAGAATGAAATCTTCTTGGAACTGTCCATATCCGGTTCATCCTTCGGAACCATATCGCATCCCTGATCTGATGAAATAGGATGAATTGAGACGGTTTTTTGTAAATACGTAATTATCTTGAATATATCAACCATTTCTTTATTTTCCGATCGCCTGAAACGGACAAAAGAAACATCTTGTTGTTTCTTCAACAATTTCTGATCTCTAGTGGACCTCTCAGTAGGAGTCGAACCCAGATAAAGTTCTGACCATCTGTCAGAGAAAAAAGAACGAGAGGATCTTGTTGGATTCCCAAGAAATTCTTCGATTTCTTTGGGAAGTTGTTGAACCTTTCTTTGATTGATCCAAGTACTCTCTTTCGGATCCATGAAAGAACTCTCAGGGATCTCTTTCCCTTTTGGAAGATACAGGAGCGAAACAATCAACCTATGGATATTGGAAGACTCAAAAGAGTCTTCCAATGAATCATTTCTGGGTCCAATGGAGTTTACGGGTATAGGAAGAAGCCCCCTCAAATAGATATTTTTTCTTTCGACCAGATTTCGATTGTTAAGACGATGTAGAAGGACCACTACTACAAGCAGTACTACACCTTTGATCGTGAAAGATCGATTGCTTGTTGAACCCTGCGAATCGCGTGAAAAGAGGATACTTACTATTCGTGGGTCAAAGAGTTTCATAAAACGTTCTTGGTCGAAAAAAACGTGAATGAAAGATCCCACTGAATCCAATTTGGTCCACGAATCTAAGAAATAGTGAGAATTCTTGATCTCTCTCAATACCTCCCTAAACTCAAAAATCCAGGATTTATATAGACGTCGTTTTGCCCTGTCTTGCCTCATATTGATTCCTCCTTAGGATTTCTTTAAAATTTGACTTTATATTTATATATGTATTTAATTACATATTGGAAATTTTTATTATTATCATGTAGAATTGACTTGGAAATTATTATTATATTTATTATTATATAGAATATATAACGATTTTTCTATAGAGTTAGGCTAGATACTTGACTTGGAAATTGGAAATTTTGATTATTATATTATCATGTAGAATTGACTTGGAAATTATTATTATATTTATTATTATATAGAATATATAACGATTTTTCTATAGAGTTAGGCTAGATACTTGAAATATATGCTAATCCCCATTACGCATCCATGGCTGAATGGTTAAAGCGCCCAACTCATAATTGGCAAATTCGTAGGTTCAATTCCTGCTGGATGCAGTACAACGCGAACGTTCAATACGTCTATACGTCTATTGGAATTGGCTCCGTATCAATGGAATCTCATCATCCATACATAACGAATTAATATAATTACTATGGTATATTCATATCATAACATATGAACAGTAAGAAGTAGAATTCTTATCGATACCGGAACTCATAGGGAAGAAAATAGATTTATGGATGGAATCAAATATGCAGTATTTACAGACAAAAGTATTCGGTTATTGGGGAACAATCAATATACTTCTAATGTCGAATCAGGATCAACTAGGACAGAAATAAAGCATTGGGTCGAACTCTTTTTTGGTGTCAAGGTAATAGCTATGAATAGTCATCGACTCCCGGGAAAGGGTAGAAGAAAGGGACCCATTATGGGACATACAATGCATTATAGACGCATGATTATTACGCTTCAACCGGGTTATTCTATTCCACCTCTTAGAAAGAAAAGAACTTAAATCAAAATACTTAATAACACGGCGATACATTTATACAAAACTTCTACCTCGAGCAGAACCGTCGGCAGTCAAGTGAAATCCAATCCACGAAATAATTTGATCTATGGACAGCGTCATTGTGGTAAAGGTCGTAATGCCAGAGGAATCATTACCGCAAGGCATAGAGGGGGAGGTCATAAGCGTCTATACCGTAAAATTGATTTTCGACGGAATGAAAAAGACATATCTGGTAGAATCGTAACCATAGAATACGACCCTAATCGAAATGCAAACATTTGTCTCATACACTATAGGGATGGTGAGAAGAGATATATTTTACATCCCAGAGGGGCTATAATTGGAGATACCATTGTTTCTGGTACAGAAGTTCCTATCTCAATGGGAAATGCCCTACCTTTGAGTGCGGTTTGAACTATTGATTTACGTAATTGGAAGTAACCAATTAGGTTTACGACGAAACCTAGAAATCGATCACTGATCCAATTTGAGTACCTCTACGGGATAGACCTCAACAGAAAACTGAAGAGTATCGGCAGCAAGTGATTGAGTTCAGTAGTTCCTCATAGAAAATTATTGACTCTAGAGATATGGTAATATGGAGAAGACAAAATTGTTTGAAGCACCGACAGAACCGGAAGCGCCCCTTGTTTCAAAGAGAGGAGGACGAGTTATTCACATTTCATTTGATGGTCAGAGGCGAATTGAAAGCTAAGCAGTGGTAATTCTACCCCGGGGGAAAAATAGAGATGTCTCCTACGTTACCCGTAATATGTGGAAGTATCGACGTAATTTCATAGAGTCATTCGGTCTGAATGCTACATGAAGAACATAAGCCAGATGAAGGAACGGGGAGACCTAGGATGTAGAAGATCATAACATGAGTGATTCGGCAGATTTGGATTCCAATATATCAACTCATGTGGTACTTCATCATACGATTCATATAAGATCCATCTGTCTAGATATCATCATATACATCCGGAAAGCCGTATGCTTTGGAAGAAGCTTGTACAGTTTGGGAAGGGGTTTTGATTGATCAAAAAGAAGAATCTACTTCAACCGATATGCCCTTAGGCACGGCCATACATAACATAGAAATCACACTTGGAAAGGGCGGACAATTAGCGAGAGCTGCGGGTGCTGTAGCGAAACTGATTGCAAAAGAGGGTAAATCGGCCACATTAAAATTACCATCTGGGGAGGTCCGTTTGATATCCAAAAACTGCTCAGCAACAGTCGGGCAAGTGGGTAATCTTGGGGTGAACCAGAAAAGTTTGGGTAGAGCCGGATCTAAGTGTTGGCTAGGTAAGCGTCCTGTAGTAAGAGGGGTAGTTATGAATCCTGTAGACCATCCCCATGGGGGTGGTGAAGGGAGGGCCCCAATTGGTAGAAAAAAACCCACAACCCCTTGGGGTTATCCTGCGCTTGGAAGAAGAAATAGAAAAAAGAAAAAATATAGTGATAGTTTGATTCTCCGTCGCCGTAGTAAATAGGAGAGTATTGAAAATCAAATATGTTTCTTCGTCTTTACAAAAAAAAATAAAAAAGATAGGAGGAATTTGCTGTGACACGTTCACTAAAAACACTAAAAAAAAAACCCTTTGTAGCTAATCATTTATTGGAAAAAATTGAGAAGCTCAACCGAAGGACAGAAAAAGAAATAATAGTAACTTGGTCCCGGGCATCTACCATTATACCCAAAATGATCGGCCATACAATTGCTATTCATAATGGGAAAGAGCATTTACCTATTTATATAACAGATAGTATGGTAGGTCACAAATTGGGAGAATTTGCACCTACTCGGAATTTCCGGGAGCATACGAGAAACGATAAAAAATCTCGT